CTTGATTCATTCTTCAGCTAATTAAATAGATGATCTATCAATGATGGAATTTCTATTCTGTTTACCGAATCACATGAAATTTTACCCAACTCCATATCTGGACGGACTATATGAAATCTGTATGAATCGAGGAATAAAGATCATTTTCTACTTCAATATTGGAGTTTGCACCAGATACAAATGGAAATCAATTGATAAAACATTCCTAGAAACAGAATTCTGCTGCTTAGACGTATTCATTATTAATGAATAGTATTTTTTATAGAATCTCAAAACAAAAATGATCCATTTCCACATTATGATGATAATAAATTTTCCAATCTGCTTGAATATCAGAAAAAGAAATAGATTCGACATTTGATCTTTTCGCCGAGATAAAGACATAAGAATCAGATACAATATAGATAGAATCTTTTTTAGAACAAGTAACCCCCTTTAGATGTTATTTTATGAATTTTATTGTTCAAAAATGATTCGCAGAGAAGAGAGATATTTTGACGAAATTGGGTTTTTTTAGTAGAATATGATTGTGAAGTGTATAAGAACAGGAGGTTTTATTTAGTTGTATTTTATAAATAAACACGTGTGAAAATCTCTATAGTCTTCTCTTTTTTATTGTCTTGCCGTTCTATTCGGGGCAGCACGGGTTGGGTTCTATCAAAACAAAATTGAAATTTTCTATTCAATGCAAAATGAAAATTGCAGTATGAGAATTTTCTGATATCTGATAACTCTTTCTAGGGAACCTTTATAGGGAACAGCTAGAATATAAATAATAGATAGCCGTGTAAAAATGTATTTTTGTTCCAGGGTTTACATAGACTCCTAAATGTTGTTATAATTGAAATTGAGAAGGGTTTTTTGATTTCAAAAAAAAATCAATATGATAGTTCTCTCTCAATTTGTATTTTTTTGTGTTATTAGGAAAACACTATTTTGATTTTGTGATTCAAATCCAAGAACTTTTCGTGCATTCGCAGTCATATTGTTAATGGTTCCAATTTTCATCAATTTTGTCTTTTGCGACTGAAAATACACATTTGACTTTTCAATAGAAAAGTGAGAGAAAGTTTTTTGTGTATTTTGAGATACGATACAATGAATCGAAAGAATGAATCAAATCCACTCAAAAAAAGGGAAGAAAAGAGGGCTTTCTTGTAGGAAAAATGAAGGAAAACAGAGCAAGTACAATAAAAAAAAGAAGTTCAGTAATCCGGGAAAATTTTTGTATCATTTTGGCGACATGGCCGAGTGGTAAGGCGGAGGACTGCAAATCCTTTTTTCCCCAGTTCAAATCCGGGTGTCGCCTGATCAACAAAAACCTCGAAATCTCTTCTTTTCTTCTATTGTTATAAGATAACAAAGATTCCGCAGCAGAAGCAGAGAAAACGGACTGGTGACTGTTGTCTTGATACTTGTTTGATTCTAAACACAGGGTGAGGTTTTTATAAAAGATGGACAATCTACTTGCATATTTAGGTCAAAGAAATATTCGAATGATAGAGGAGCTATCAAGACTTCACGATTCCCTTCTACTACTAAATACTAATTAATACTATACTAATGTTTCTATTCTATTACTTATGTATTGGCTAATGACTGGCCTAGATTGGAGAGCCTGATAAGAAATCTAATTCAACTAAGAGTTCTGGAAAGGACAGAAGGAAGATACTTTCTAACTCACAAGAATCTCTGAGTGCTCAAGCATCCAATCATTGATTGGATGGATAATGAGCTTTCCTTTTTACCTTTTTAGAGAAAAGGCGAAAAGAAAGAATTTCTTTTCGGAAACCCCAAGTCAAGAATATACTGTCTCCCGCCGTTTCACATATCTAATATGGGCGGGGTACGGATTAGATCAAATAGGAACTAGCAATATGTAATAGATATTGATTTCTCTTTTTCTGCTTTTTGCTTATGAAATATCAAATGAAGGTCAACAAAAAAAGAATAGGCCTGAATTATTCCTTATTACTACATGCTCCATTAGTAACATTCCCTTGTGGGGTTATTGCGTATTTTGCTTGTGGTTAATGTTTCCAAATTAGAAACATTAGAGGAGTTTAAGCGGATTTATTAGATTGGTTTAGCAATAATGTTCGGTCAGAATCCCTTTTTTATTTTGACTCTGCGCGAAGGATTCCACTATTATTATTAGTGTATTATAATTAGTGAGGAAAAATCGAACAATTCCTTCATATTTATATTTATAGAGATAGGGGACAGAATTCACATGGATATAGTAAGTCTCGCTTGGGCTGCTTTAATGGTAGTCTTTACTTTTTCCCTTTCACTAGTAGTGTGGGGAAGAAGTGGACTCTAGAGGTCCTAATCAATTGAGTTTAAGGAATCAAACTGTATCAATTTTGTTATAGATCGTTCTGCAACACGTTTTGAGCTATTTAAAATATCTTCTCCAAATTCCATTGGGATTGACTGGAATAATTTATTAGAAGAATTCTACTCTTTCAATCAAACAGATATTTCTATGATTCCCATGTTTGTATTTCGAAATAAATAGGATTCACAATGATTTGAATTTTTTTATTCCAACTGAATTCTTCGGCCAAATTTGATATTTAAATCAACGGGCTTTTACCTAGCGTATATGATGAATACTGGGTAGGTTCAGACTCTTTTCCCTCTTTACTGTTCAAAGAAGAAGTCATTTTATTTTTTTAAGTGTATACGCACGTTCGATGAGAAACAATATAGACATAGTGGTTGTCTGTCTAACGATATACTAGCAGAATAAGATCTTCAAACGAGTCATATATTGCACATTACCGCTTTCTAATTTTTTTTTTCAATTCGATTTCCATTTTCTCGACTTATTGCATATCAAGGTTCGGGCATTCAAAATAGATTGACTCTTCCTTTTTGAAATTCGAAGAAGCGCCCGTGGAATTGATGTCAACGGTTCAATCAATTACTTCTTCGGACTCCTAAAAAAAAAGATTCCTACGTGATTTTATTATTAATATGTCGATATCCATCCGTTTTTACTTTATTGATAATTGATATTATTGATTTGATGATACCGAAATTCGGATTGGAAATCATCAAATATCTAGTAATGAGAACGATAAGAGTAAGAAAATGATTTGAGATGAATCGAGATTCATTGGAACAAATGGGTATAGATGTAACAAAATAAATGGAATTGGGTGCTATATCCACTCCATCTATGGAATGGATATTCACATATATGATGAATATAAATATTGTAATTTGATCTATTTAAGCCTCTATACTTTATTTTAGAATTAGAATTCTTTTTTATTTTATAATTATATATACTTTCTTTTTTCATTTTTTTCTAGAGTTTTCTAACTAGAATAATCCTAATAGATAGTATGGTAGAAAAAAAGATTCATCTATTTCTTTCTTACCATACTATCTATTAGTATATTGCTAATTCGAGCCCGTTCATTTCATTTAAGACGTAAAAATGGAATTGTCATTTTTTTTATCAATTTTTGATAAGAACTCAGAAGTCAAGTTTCATTCAAATAAATTAATGATTCATTAATCATTTTGACTGACTGTTTTTACGTAAATGATAAGGAGAAAGGCGGTAGGAACTAGAATAAATAGTGCAGTAGCAATAAATGCAAGAATATTGACTTCCATAATCTTGTCGTTTTTTTACTTCGCAATAACTCGGGATTTAATCCCATAGAGATGATAAATCTTTTGCTTAGAAATTCAATGAATTACCTCTCGATGATATTGAATAGGATCAATATCATGAATAACAATATCTGAGCTATCAAATAAATTCGTCATCGAGAATTGAATAGTATAACATAGGAAGTTCTTTTATCCATACCAACCCAACCCTGCCTTGGATTACTGACCCAATCCAAAATTCCTTTCATCTCTTTTTTTTTTCTTTTTTTTTCTCTATAATCTACCCAGTCTTTCTTGTCAAATCATCTGATGAAGTATCATCAAAGCGCCCTTCCACTAGTCACATAGTTACAAACCTAAACAAACAAGAAAAGCGAAAAAAGAGAAAAAGAAAGGAGTTTCGTTCGACATTTTACTGTGATTTTTTTGGAAGACAAAGAAGTGTGATAAAGATGAGACCTCATAAAACATCAAACAAATATTCATCAAATTCACTACTTTTTTGGGGGTATTTGTTCTTTCTTCGATGGGACCTTATTAAAATGAAAAAATAAAAAAAAAAAAAGAAAGCAAAAAGGATCCCCCCTTGCTTTGACAATGAAATTCTGCCCCAGCCCCCTTCATAAATTAGAAAACGGTAGAGCTGAGTTGATGTATTTATTGGATCCGTCGGGACTGACGGGGCTCGAACCCGCAGCTTCCGCCTTGACAGGGCGGTGCTCTGACCAATTGAACTACAATCCCAGGGAAATAAGGGATCTAGCAGAAATTTTGATTCTTTTTATCTACGTATCAGGTCTTTCTGAAGGACAAGGGGGTTCTATCATCTTATGGTGGATTGGCGAATTATTGGGCCGAGCTGGATTTGAACCAGCGTAGGCATATTGCCAACGAATTTACAGTCCGTCCCCATTAACCACTCGGGCATCGACCCAGGAAGAATCAAATTGAAATTGGTAATCCATGAGAAACTTCCTTTCATAGTACCCTACCCCCAGGGGAATTCGAATCCCCGCTGCCTCCTTGAAAGAGAGATGTCCTGAACCACTAGACGATGGGGGCCTGCTTGTCCAACCGCCCTCATACTATGAGTATAGTATGAACAGTTTTTTGAAATTGTCAATAGAATGGAATATTCTAATTAGATCCGACGGATCTTTCCCACTTTCAGAATTGTATAGAATTTTTTGATTCGTCATTCATGAATCGTTCATTACCATTCGAAATCTATTATTTTTCTCTTTTTCTAGAAATTTCTTAAAATAAAAAAAAATACGGAAGAGTGGGGTTGTTTGGGGATTAATTGGTTTGTCAGAAAAAGAAGATAGATTCAATAAATAAGGGGTTCAATTCGATTTATTTCGCTT